GTGTTACGTCGTATTTTCTCCGCTAATTCTTTGAAGGTTGATCAGGGCATTTCGATATTGTATATCCAGCGATTTCTCGTTTTTTAATTCCTGGATATAATCTCGTCGAGCCCTACCCTGTCCTTCTGAAGTACCAGGCAGCTGAAGGTTCTCTTCCGAATTCAGCAGAATGAAAGACGGATCCCCAAAGGGTCCCGGTGGTGTACTGGACCCCCCAGACATTCCTCCCGAAGCAGATGGTGCGAATTGAGAAATGGCACGACTAAGATCGTCCATAAATAGATACCCGAGTTAAAAGAAGAACTTGGACAAAACAAGAAGACAAACGATTTGACCAATAATTACGAAATAGATTCGTACGCCTTTTCTTTTGGAACATTCTTCACAAGTGTGAAAGAACCCCAAAAAAGGATAATTGCACTAGACAAAAGAACACGCAGATATAGAGTTCTACATATAGAATAGAACATGAAACTACAGGGGTAAGGTTTGTTCGCGGAGCGGCATACCAGAAAAATGAGACCCATGAAGCCGACCATTAATGACTAGTTCGAACCCCAGGAGCGAAAAGCCACAAGACTTCAAGGAGAGGTATGAAATCACTCGACCGACCCTTGAACCTAACCCTCGGAGTACACATGTTTGATAAAAAGATAGGTTCAAAAGCTAATACTAATATAAGGCTTTAGAAGCTTCACCTTCAATGGGAAGTTCTGCTTTCTTAAACAAGAAGGTTAGAAAGCGTAAGCCCCAGTTAATAGCGAATGCCACAATATACATAACATAGCCTCCCTACCTCACTAAAGCTGTAGAGTCTATCCTATATGTGAGAATACTGAAGCAAAGGCTGGTATAACTAAGTTAGATCTGAATCTTAGGAAGAGGAAGGGTAATTTACCACTTATTATATTAATAAGTCTCGATAAAAAGATAGAGGAATGCTTACACAGAGATTAGTCCTAGTAGATAGGTAGATAGAAAGGAATAAGTGTATAGTATGGTAAAGTTTATAATAAAAAGAGTATAGAATCTCCCTTTCTCTCTTTCCCGGAATCTCGTATCCAAGACCGACGTGGACGTATTCAAAAACGAAGAAGTCTGCTTTAGCCTTTTCCTAATGTTAAGCATAGCTCCTCCCTGTCTGATTCATGGAGTTAGACGAAGAAAGGGGCCTTTCTTAAGCCGTGCTATCTCTAGGTATCCATTCCTTCTCTATGTTTCTTTCTTGAGTTACTCCCAGTAAAGAAAGATGGGTGAGAACTCCTCCTTGACGAAATATTGAATCCCGGACTTCATGGCATACCTCATTATTATCTGGGCCTCTTATCTCATTCCCTTAGGCCTTAGCCGACAAAGCAAGTGATACGAGGATGTGAGACTAGACCCCAAAGAGCACTTTCAACGAAGAAAGTTTTAGTCAGTTCTTAAAAGGAACTTCAGCTCTTACCACATTCTCAAACAAAAGCAAATCCAACTTCGACGACTTAGAAAGATAAAAGGGGACACTAAGAATCTTAAATGGGGAATTCTCCTTTGCTTTGAGACTCATAGGTCGACTTTCGGCTCGATTGCACGGATTATTTGACTAGTTATAAGTCCTAACCTATTAACTCTGATATTTAATGGTAACATTATCTATATTCTTTATATCTGGTAAAGTGCATTTCTTGTTCTTAAAGAGTTACCCGACTAATTGACTCTCGTAAATTAGCGTAAATTAGAGCTCCTCTCGATGGTCGATGGTTTCTCTTGGGAGAAGGGCAGTAGGATTCGAAAAAGGCCTTACTTCTATTGAAGCTATAGAGGCCGTTTCGGCTCTTGGAGTAAGGGGGAAGAGTGCCGATGAAATGCTTTTTGAGACTTAGCCAACTCAATGGAAATTCATTTAGGCACGTCCGAGAGTCTGATTCTGCTTTCACTCTTCTCAAGGAAGGAGGCTCCCAAGAGAGTGCTTGCTTTTCCTGTTAGAGATGCTTAATAACTGCTCTTCAAGGAAGAAGAGAAGACGTTTCTCTTGTGGTTGGTTTGTCAGCTTCTTGGCCAATAGAGAACATCTAGGCATTTTCGGGCGTTTTCATCAGGATTTATTCCGAAGTTGACCACTGGCACCTGTGTATTTTATTTTTTATTGATGCAGATGTTGGTTGACGGCCAGAATCCTAAAGATTGAAGAGCAATCAAAAGGGCTTAGAGCTTCCTTCTCAAATCTCAAAGAGGAAGACAGATAAGTAGGTTGATTGGTGGGATGAGTTGACTCTCTCTCTTATCTTGTCAAAATGCTATTGAACAGACCTTTAAGTCAACTGCAGAAAGAGAGTAAGCGATCGTCTTTCCTTGGTTCAATTGGGTTCAATTGCGGGGATAAGGTCCCTGTCCCTTGTTAACCTCTTTACACAGAGTCTAAAACCGAGGCTCAACTAAGTGACCTAATGCGATCCTGCTCGAGATGGATCACCGTGTTTGTTAGGCTTTCCTCTGCCTACTAGAAACTATTATAGGAGCTATGAAAAGCGTAAAGCAGACAGTTCCCAACGATAAGGCCTGTCCTTGGAGCGAAGTCCGTTCCAATACGAAGGTAAGAAGGAAAAACCTAAAATGAATAGCCAATCCCGAAGCGGACTCATGCAAGGCCTTGCTTTCTTCTTATTGAGTGGCAACAAGAGGAGCAAAAAGCTTCGTCTCGTATGACTGAGCTGGTCGATCGCCTGACTTCATAGTCCGGAGAATTCTATCTATCTCGTGGTTGGTGTATCCGAAAAGCTATAATGTGAAGAACCCATTCTTTGACTTTCTCCTCCTTCAAAATCAAGTTAAGGGAGCGAGTATCTTCCATATGATACATACCTGAATTGCACCTCTTTTTGACAGGAAATGTCTGTAAACTGGGGAGGATTGGTGGTTTTAATTAAGGAGAGCAGGTACCTACCTAACTTCGGACGGATAAACAGATATTCTAATAATATATAATTATTAGTATGATCCTTCCAAGAAAGAACTTCAGGGGGTCTTTGGGAAAGACTTTACTAGGGGCTTTGATAGCTTCACTCTTGCAGAGCACCATTTCCTTCGTCTTTTCGATCCCTTCCTGCGCGTACATGGTAGTCCTCCACCACATGATTCTCCATATCCATTACCCATTCATTACTGGAGCCCATCATGTCAGAGAAAACGACTATATGAAATTCGCCTTCTGGGAACGCAGTTATGCATATTTACCCAATCGGCAACAATTAAAATGAAATAAGTGTCCTATTGGTGTAGCACTTCCTTCAGTCAATTACTTATACTGCTAATGTAGTACATTAGTACTACTTGTTCATTCCTCCCTGCGGTCTTAAGTATGGGCTTTCCCTGCTTTACATTCTTCCTCAGGAAGGGAAGAGTATAGGAAGTAACTAGAGTCTCTGCTTCGCATGTTCTTCACAGTATGAATATAGAGAACTATGCTGTACTCATTCCTGCCGGTATTCTCTGACTAACAACGAACCTCGCCCTGTTATATGAATTCTTTAGCACTATAGTTGAGCAGCAATGATGGATTCACTAGAATCTCTGAATTTCAGTTGCATAAAAAAGGGTTTGTGAAAATAAACAGCGTTTGCTAGCGCTTGTAGCCTTCGCTAAAAGTAGACTTTTTCCTGCCTGTTTTGTAACAGCCGTTCATTGCTAAAAAGCGTTTGGATTAGGACTTGGTTCCATAGATGCGAGTTAGACTTCTTCGGCTGCATTGGTTTTACTTAATCAGGTCAATCGGTTCGGCTTAAGCGTCCTTCCTACTAAATAAGATACTAAATAAGACTAAATAAGATAAGGGCGGCTCTCAAACTCATTCCACTGTGCCCTGCTTTTCTGCGCAAGAGTGTTCTTGAGTGGAAGACATGCCTTAAGCTTAGTCTTTTACCTAGCTTGAACTTGCTTATTTGGATGGGAGAGGGACTTATCATACGAGGAATAGAGTTAAGCTTTCCTTGCTAGCCTAAGATGCCTACGATGCCTACTTAAGTAGGAGTAAGAAATTGCTTTCAAGGCGTTTAGTGACAGCGCGCGCTTACCTTTTCCTACTCTCAAAATTTGTTTAACTCAGAGAATGCTCTATCACTTGCCTTAAAGAGAACTTGCGTGACAACAGGACAGGAGAAGGAAAGGGTCGATTGACTAATGACTAATTGCACCTCATTTTGATACGCTTATTCAATTGAGAGTTCCTCCTCCTGACATTTTTTGATAAAGGGTGAAAGATCAGGTACAGTTACAGTAAAGATAAGGTAAATTTTCCTGGGGCGGTCTCACCTACGACCAACCACTCCACGATTTATGTTCAAAACGAAAGGATATGCTTGTCCTAAAGAATGCAACTTTTTAGGTAAAACAGTATGCCTGACCACAAATTCAATCCGGAAAAGTCTCAAGACGTACAGTCAAATGTCTGTAGCGAAAGCATGTTGTATCAAGCTATAAGCTACTAGACTAGTGAGTAAGCAGCGGGTGAAAAAAACGAGTCATCCTCACAAACTAGCTAATCTGAAAGAAGAATGAATATGCCGGATCAGCATCAGCACCAGATTTCACTGCGTCTTCTAAACCTGGTAGTGAAATCTCCTGTTCCACCTCCTATTTCATATACTACCCACTCCTATCCGAGTGGGCACAACAAAGAAGGAAGGAATTGTTTGCTTTAAAGGTTTCAAATCCTCCACTCGAAAAAGCCCTAGCTTAGTCGGCATTTCTATTGTCCCTGATTGATATGTTAAAAAAGTCCCTGTTTTTGAAAGGAAAGGGTTGAGCTTTCAGCGAAGTTGAGCTCATGATGAAAAACGGAGAAAAAAGAAGATATAGTCAATAGGATAACCAGTCTTACAACTGCGGCAAGAGAGGCCACTTCGTTCGGAAACGAAATCAAAAGGCGAAGACCAAAATGCCTCTTCTTATTACCAAGCGTTTAAACGAAATGCTTACATCACGTCTGTGCCGCTGCCTTAAGCAAAAAAAATATGGGAAAAAGACCCGGCCGGATCCTAGCATATGTTCCGCGAGCAAGCAGGTCAGTCAGTGCTTCCCTTCTCTCTTCGCTCCTATCCTAGTTTCCTAGTTGTCGAGTGGCTTCGCTTCGCTCTTTTAAGTACTCTCCAGTAAGTACACGTACTTCTTATTTATATTTACATCATTCGTACAATTATAAGTTCTACCTAGTCTCAATCTCGTTGATTGCTAAAGCTAGTACCATTCTTCTCTTCTAAGCCAAAAAAAGGTCCAAGTAAAGAGAGAAAGAAGGCTTTTACAAGCCGGTTTGATAGAACCAGGTACGCACTCACTAGCTAAAATAATGAGGACAGGATCTTAAAAGCAAGAACCGACGGCTTTGGTTTAAGCTCATGACGTAAAAAGGTAGCTTCTTGCTTACGTAGCACTTGTGCTAAAGCTATGCGTGTAAGGGAAGCCTTTACCATAATAAAGGCACTATGTCACTAGAGCGAAGCGTATAGGGCCCAGTTAGGAAGGCTTGGAAGGCTCTCATCTAAAATCTAAAAAAAAAACCAGTCGTGCAAGCCAGTGTATAGTGCGATATTCTTTCATTATTTGGTCTCATTTATTGCGTTAGAACGCGTTTTCAGGTCATTATGTAATCCATACTTGATTAATAGTGAAACTTAGCTTTCTCAGCAAGAATCAAGCTGTCATATCTATTTCTAGATATCTATCTTGTCTATTTAAGAAAGACGACATTCGGTGCCATGGAAAGGCCTATAGAATTAAGATAACTTACTCATATATGCTATAAATGAGGTACGTATAATCCTATATAAACAGGGTCGCGAAGGTTAGAATAGTCACTTTACCTAAGCTAAAGGTATTCATAGTAGTCGTAGCAGCACAAGCATGACAAGAGAGGGCAGATGAGGAGCAAGGATTGATTTATAGCTGTCTATCTGTATGCGCAGGAAGTTAGAAGATTGGCCCAGAAGAATGGATATTTTTTCGTTGCGCTTGACTTGAAGCAATGCGCATGTTTACTCCAATAGGCCTTAAGGAGATCCTTTTATACCATTCCCCATCTCTATTATTTCTCTTATTGAATCAATAGTTTCACCTCGCTCTGATCCGGATCGGTCAGATATCGCAGTCAACCGTTGTAACAGAAGTGTTACCGGCATTGATTAAGCGATGCACCCCGTGGATTACACGTATTCTCTTAATCACGGGATTAGGGGGGAACCTACCTGAATTGCTTTCTTGCTCACAATTAACCAAATCCAAATAGCACCATACAATCAATCTTTGAAGGCACTACAGTCAATTACTCTTGAAAGTCACTCGTGATGATCCGGAGTTGGTCAAGTTTGGCCGGCTGTGGCCTATCTTCGATATGGTTTTTCTGACTTTCTGATTTTTGCGTAAGGAAGGGATAAGGAGAGGATACCTCCGATAGCCATTCCTAGTAATAGGATGATTATGATTATTGATTAAGGTTTTATTCTTTTTGATACAAAACCTTCTTGGTGCTTGGCCTTAACCAGCCACGTGCTGAGAGTGATCTTTACCAGTGGTAACCTTGTAACCAAGCCCATCCATAACCATATGAGATAAGACATAAGACTTTTGGCACCAAGCCAACAAATACTAGCGGTAGGACACCGACCGCTAAAGCCTGGGCTTACCCTCACCCTTAGGCTGCGGTTCTGCTTTCCGGGGTCCCAAACGACTATGTTTCCCTATAGGTCCTCAATATGAGTGACATAGTACGAGTAATTATTTGTACCTTTTGGTATGTGTATTTACACATCTTTTTCAACAAGACTCTGAATGCCATATTATTCGAATTATTATTTAACAATCTTCTTGTTTTATCCATAGATATCCTTTTAAAGGATTGAATAGGTTTATTACCTGGTTCTCTAAGAATAATTTATCTTGAGAAATTCAGTCTATCAAGACAAGCCACTATAAATGCTTTTTTATTAAAAAAAAAAAAGATAACAGCTTCATGTAAATACCTAGCATAGTCCATCTTCGCAAGTAACAAGTAAAAAGGTGTTGAAACTCTCGATCCAGATCATTCAGTATGAAATGTAGCAATACATCCACTATGTTACTATAGCTGGGGGTATACCATACTGTGATCCCATCCTTATCAACAACTAGGCTGAATAAATCTTTGATTAATGAGTTTAGAAATGATCATCAACAAGTCCTTCTACCTTTCGATATAGAAAATATCTATCAATGCTAAATCTACATTATGGAAGGTATAAGATTGATATAAAGAAATGATGATACATATCCTTGCTCCATGAATTTAGCTCTAAACTCTTGTTTAGCTCCTTTTCCTATTTCCTATAAAATTAATGGTAATGGATTTACAAACCATTTTTCATTCGAAAAATAAGAATTTTCAAGTGTACACATGCAAGTGCAGTTAAAACTAGATTCTCGTTCATTGTAGGAAAAAGCTTGCGTTTGTCTTTATTCAAAAGAGGAGGGGAAAAACGAGACCTTTCCTCTCGGACACTCCTTTGAATATTCATAACAGTAGAGGGGGTCATCGACACACCATATTGAAATATATATCCTAAATACTAAATATAGGAATATAAGCTGCTAGCTTATTACTTCTACTTTAGCTAGAAAAAAGTATAGTAGACTTGATCCATCCATCTTTACTAAAATAGAAAAAGAATAGAAAGGCCCTCTCTTGATTGTCGAGTTGCTTTTTGCTCCTCTCGCTTTGCGCTTTGTTCGACGAACTTTACTCCCCTCTACAATAAAAAAGAAAAGCACGATATTGATAAGCTTCCTCTCTTAAAAGTTACTACGTAACTCTATCGCTGAAGACTCTATCGAACTTTCTGGGTAATGCCTTTTTGTTTTGTCTTCTTCCTGACGAATAGTCCAGAATGAATTGAAAGAGCAATCCACATCTTTTAAGTACTGGATCGCTAGGGGAAAAACAGCCAGTTAGGATAACTACTGGTCCTGAGAAAGAATTCAACTCCATCTCATTAGTACATCTAGCAACGTCTTCCAACCATAATAGAAACCTATCGTCGCAATATGATCCACTCTAGGATCTCACTAATTCCCTATAATAAGTGGGCATCTTCAGGGATGAATGAAAACAGTTACGGAACTCCTCACTAAGTACTTAGTACATAGTACTATACTATAATTAGAAACTATACTAATAACTAATAAGAAGAATATATATATGACCCTTCACATAAGGATCTATAAACAGATCCCTTCCTAACAAAAGAAAGACTAGCTTATATATAACGCATACGACGAAGATCAAAATGAAAGTCTTATCAGTATAAGAACTTCGGAGATGAAGGCCACATCGACCTTGTTGAGGTAAAGTAGTTGGATAACAAACTAACTTTATGCAAACTTCGACCATGAAAGAAAGAGCAGTACTAGTCATTTTGACAGCGTCGTGGATAGTGTACCATTCTCAATGGAAAATGTTGATAATCAAACAATAATAGCATGTGAAAATAGAGCATATTCTGTTGAACTAAACGAGAGAAAATCTACACTAAGACACCTAATAGGAAAAACGAGTAGGGACGTAAGTCACTCGACTGTAAAGGAAAGGTTAACATGATTTATGAGTTTTTATTTTGGCTTTTGCGCTAAGTTACAACGGATTCGTTAGAGTCATCATCTAATAACAATATGAAAAAGTAATAATAGCAGCTGCTAGGAAAATGCCTGAGATCAAAAGCAAAGAGCGAGTTTATCCTTCTCTTTAGATTTTATATTCTGGTACCGCAATGACTGCTTTGCTTCATTAGATGCTGCTATTTCCTCCATAGAGTCTGAGACCGCTGATTGGAATACTTGTGAAAGCGTATTCCCTCCATTCTTCCTGCGCTAGACAAAGCAACTGGATCCACAGCTTGAATCAAAAGAATCACTCGAAGACAACAAGGGAAGAAGCTCCTGTCTCTTATGCATTTGACCTGAGACTGGGATATGAACCATATTGAACAAAGGAGCCGGAGGACTTCCTTTGGAACGCGAGGAATAAGACGAATTTATATCCCTTTATGGGCGTCCCAGTACACATCGGGAGAGACCATGGATGCCTACAGCTAACCTTTCAGCAAAGGTTTTCCATCCTTCAATCAAAGAATCTTTCTTTTAGAAAGAGGTTCTAGGGCAAAGGATAAAGAAAAAGGTCTATTCGCGTAAAGAGTGAACTATCTGACGAGGCTATTCTTCTTAGTTTAGTGCTACGAAGACTCCCGTCCTAACGAGCTGTACCATTATCAAGCTAGCCTTCAGCCTAAGAGAAGGGAGTAAGATGCCAGTAGCAGTCCCCATATCTTAAACTAGCTTATTCTCAGATATCATAGGTCGAGCGAGGGCCAGTATTTACTTACTCATATATAGTCAGAGGGCTAGTTGCCACCCGTTCAATACCCGTAAGAAATAGTGTGGATGGATCGACAGGCCAATCTTATATCTTCTTTTTCCTAGTTACGCATCTCCATATAGCATATAGGCTGGTTGCCATAGTAGTCGTAACCTGACCAACCAATAACCGATGCTACAGTAAGATCCGATGTAGCGCATTCTCCCTCTTTCGCATATCTTCACTACAGTCATATAGCTAGTAAGTTAAGTAAAGTAGTTCATTTCAAGTTGTGATCGTTGTTGTTGTTATCCGAGCTCTTGTCCTTCCTCTGTGATTCAAGACAAAGACAAGACAAAGAACAAAGAATAGAAGCGTCAGTTATTTTCTCGAGCGAAAAGGGTATGTATAGGTGGAATCTTCGAACGAAGACTACGAATCTTTATTTTCTTCTTTCAGAGGTCAGTCCTTCTCCAATTAGCATCTCGCTAAAGCGTCTGCTTAGTGAATAGCAGCAAGTGCTAGTGAAAGGCAGTTTTTTGTTTGCTTCACGCTGTGGGACTTTCGGAATAGAATGCCCTGTTAGAAAGTGAATCAGAATCCGCTCTTATCTTAGGGTAATAAAACCTGTTGTCTCTTTTCTTTTACATGGAATCTTCCTTTCTCGACAGAGCATAATCATAATAAAGTAGCCATTCACTATGCATCCGCAAAATAGGTTCTGAAAGGGAATCATCATAGGCTGTCGGTCCACTTATGATGAGCATCTATTTGAGTCGATCATTTCCAAGATCTAATTCAACTTTCTTCTTATTTAGTTACAAGGAATGATGTTATGGAACTTCCTCAGTCGATCTGAGCATTAACTTGAGTTCTTTCTTTTCGATGCAGGCACAAGGACTATACATCACCGCCAACCATCTCTTCAATGAGAAGTTCGCGAAACGTACGACTTCTACAAAGAACGAGGTGATGAAGTCGTTTCGGAGATGGAATTAGACGCTATTCAAACTCGATATTCAAAGTGTGACAGAGACAACAAAGTAATGGACCGATTTAGAACCTGAACCCGCAAGACAGAGAAAAAGCGTAGGCTAACAAGAGCCGAGTGAGCACGCCGTCCGTCAGTAGATCCGTGTTTTAGTTGTTTTTTCCCCTAATGGTGGAACCGCCTGAAGTCAAGACCGGTCAAGAGCAAAGAGTTATGGTTTCGGAAGAAGAAGGAAGAGCTCCCAAGTCGAGTCCGGCTTGTTCCCTTGCTTGAGTAAAAGATAGATATTCCTTGTCTGTACTCAGGCAGGTAGTAGCAGTAGGACTGGACTAAAGGTTAGTTTCATAGCGCCTGGTAGTCCCATGTCGAAGGGAATAGAATGGACAAGCCGTTAGGTCTCTGCCTTTGCTGCAAAGAAGCGCAGCTTTTTCATTAAATGAATGGTTATTCGGTATAGTAATGTTAACAGTGAAAACTCCCTCTTATAGTAAGGAAGCTATTGCTCTTTAAGCTTAACTCCGATCCTCGGAAGGTCTCTAGTTATCGCTACGCTCCTAAGCTAATAAAAGATTTTTGCGATGGAGATTTAATAGATAAAGTTCCTCGCCGCTGCAGGACAGATGCTACTAAAAGTAAAAAGTAAAACGTCTTTACCGCTTGCTTACTGATACCCTTGAAAGTCGTGTTAAACCGCTTTCTAATCGTTAGGCCTTGTAGCGCCTTTTTAAGACCGATAAGACAGATGCCATTACATAGACGTCCTGGCTATGATAAAGGTGCCATGAGTGAGCCCCAAAGTTCTCCCTTTTCTTTCTTCTGTCAATCGTGGAGGTCCCTTTACTAGGGGGCAGACTTTGGATGATACCCACCAAAGAACTAAAAGAAAACGAAGGAGTAACAGAAGATGAACTAAGACTAAGAGGCACTAGCGACAGCTCCCGAACCTTGACTCTAACGCAGGTAGCCCTTCAGGATATTGCCCAAGCCCATTTCAGAGGACCGACAGAACGTTTTCCTTACTTTGGCAAGCCTCAATAAGATCGCCAAATACTGTTTACACGCATTAGCGACTTTACCGGCTTAATAGCGTTGTTTGAGCTTCAAACTAGCTATGCGCTAAAGTAACCTATAGCAAGAGTAGTGCTACTAAGCTTTTAAAAGGTACCTCTGCATTGATTGACTAAAGCAGGAAAAGCAGCCCTTCTGACTGAAAGAACCGAACCATGACGAATCTGTCTTTGCTCACTCCATGAGATAATCTACTTTGTCTGATTGACTTCATCAGGAGATCCCTATGTTATGTATCTATCCTGTGCTTTCTTTCTCTCGGTATGGTTTACCACATGCCTGTGATCTTTCTCTTTCAACCTTGGTCTCGCTAGTAGTAGTATCCTTACCTTCTCCTCGGCAGGATGAGTCTTTCAACGCAACTAAAAGCTGTAGACTGACAGGCCCCTAAAGTGAACAGTAGGTAGCCGCCAGTCTACCAGTTATACATGAGATCTGCCCGGTCATTTCCTTAGCAAGATAGTAGGATCCCTTACGGGAATCGAACCCGTGGTACGAGAGTCAAGTAATGGAAGTTGGCCGTTCAACTTCACCCGTCACTCCCTAACCGAACAGAACACCCCCGTCTTTTTGGCTGCAGTGCAAGCTAGAGGAACCAGGCATAAGAAAAGTCAGGCTCTAAGTGGATCTCTTACTCAACAAAGAATACAACTTGATCAGTTCCGCCACTCGGAAGCCAGGTATCCTTGAAGGACCCCCAGAATCGTACATCGGCGGTGGTGAGAGCTTTCCTAATGTCCCTTTTTTTTAGTCTATGCATAGTCAGTTAAAGTTCGGATAAGTCAAGCCCCAGCCAACTACAGTGACCTATAACGCTTCCACCGGTTCACCCCGGTTTCAGCCTGGGAATTATTCCAATCAAGTCAGTGTTTAAACAAAGTTTTCCGGGGTAGGTAAACGCTTCCGGAAGTACTCCCTAGAAAACAGGTCTTCGATGAATCCGTTTTTTTGGAAGACAGTCATAGTGCAGGTCCCATTTTTTTTATTCGACGGATTTAGTCGATAAGAGATCAGGATAGCTCGACGTCGACTCCCGTTCGAAAGAAAAAGACAGCCCCAACGAATGTCAGTTTCCGTTAGTCAGTTAATCTATCTGTCAGACTGCCAACTATCGACCCCGAGCACAACGGACTACCATCCCACCCAAAAACCACTCGGAGAGTCGACCAATTAGTGAGTTACTTCTTAGGTTAGGGCTGTCGAACCAAAACCATCTAAAGCACAAGAGTCGGGAACAGAGCGAGGTTTATCAACCCATTTGAGATAGTCAGTTAACGCGGAACAAAGGAATGCAACTCCTTTTCCGGAGTCCGCTATGGCAGGGTCAGCCTTGAAAAAGGCAGATAAAGGAATTGCTTGACTCACACCCATAAGCATACCCGAACTCTCATTTCCTTGCTTAAGGCCCTTCGTCTATTGATGATCTCGTGCATGAAAGGCAATAGGCCCGGATTACTTATTAGAGGCTGCTCGAAGGGCTGGACTACATGGAATAGCTAGACGGAATGGCTGACTGAAAGGCAAGGCCTTAAACGGAATTTCTTGAGGTGAGGAGAGACAAAGCTGGAAGGCTGGCAAGGAAGTATGCGCTTACTGATTCGATGACTGATAGGATGACTTGGAAGGCAAGGCACTGAACTCGCACAAAGAACAAACAAAGAAAAAGTGAGTCCTTGCTCTTGCTGCGGGTGAGGATGAGGACTTTTTCATTCTCAAGGAAATAAAAAAGGAGTGAACCTTAGCTAGGTTGGCTCCTAGGCTAAAGCAACTGTACAAGAGGCGATGTTATCAGCGATGCCTCGCAGCGGTGACCAACAAAGCATTATTGAAAGAAGACAACAATCGTCAGGTGGAGTAGCCCTATAGATAGTTAGTAGACTTCCCCTCAGCCTCTCAACTCATACAGAGGGAGGGGAAAGAGACTGATGCTACTACCAATACCAGGTACCGGGTGAATCATACATATCTAGCTGGAACCCTTATCCTCATTTCAAGTCGAATCCGAGGCTTGGCACCTTTAGTTCTCGAGATATCCACTTGGTGATTGAATTCGTGTTGTTTTCAACTAGAAATGGAACTACTAATACATCTGCTTTCAAAGTCTCACAGGGAGTCATTCAGATTGGCCAATCTTCCTTACTCAAATGGCACTGGAACTTCAGCTGCCAAAGGAATGAAACAAATGCTCAACACATGCCTCCTATTGGAGAAGCTTCTTTCATTCATTTCCCTTACCAGCCGGGACATCATCTGCTCCTAAAATGGTAACTTCACTCTGCCCCTCAAGCTCCGTTTGGTTCATCATGTGGACAATTCCTCCACAATCAATCTTCTTGTCTGGAAATGCATGCTTTTATTTAGGGGTTCTTTCCCTCGTTGGTACATTACAGGTTCAACTCTCACTCTCTCCCTTACGCTGTGCTCTACCTCGGAATGGGCTAGTTTCAAGTTCGATCATAGACGCGTATAGAAAACCTGCCTTTCAAAAAGCTGGCTGGCTACTTCTTTCCTCCACCAATCCAATGAAAGATTATACCTTGAATGGCATTCAAGGGCCAGTTTTCCTATCTATTTGAAATCTCGATACCTTCTTTCTTCTTTTAAGAGAAAATGAAATAGGGATTCCTTGATCCAAAACCTCAAGGAAGTGGTAAAATCCCAATAACCTAACTTAGTCAAATTCTTCCTAGCTCTATTCGATGAGAAAGAGTCGCTCTTCAGAAGGTTGTTCTCTAGACAGCTACAAAGATAACTAGAGTATAACTGCCCCGATTCTTCAATTATGGAAAAGGAAGCCTACACTACCTGTCGATGAAAAAATGGGATTTGAGAGGACCACCAGCTAGCGGATCAGAAAGATTTTTATGGAATGTCCTACTCCTGCCCGAGCTTTCCGATCAACCAATCCCCTATTTCAGGGACATCTCTTTGTTAGGTAGGGCCAGGGATCACTAATTAGTCGAATGAGCCCACCCCTCTGGCCGCACATTTATTGGTCGATCCGGCTGGCGGCTCCTGCATCTCCTGCGTCTCCATGGGGGCCCCTTCATACAAGTTTGTTGCTAGGAGTCCCTCTAGTCGAATCAATAATCAATAGAAGTTTACTGACCTGGCTCTTCAATCGACGATCTACAGCTCCCTCTTAGTTGCGGATGCCCATGCTTTGATTCGAAAGCCCTAGCCAGTGATGAATCCCCAGTAAGATCGGAGTATTGAATTCCTCCTCCCTTCAGGCCAGTTTGCACCCGTCCCAGCAACGAAGACCTTCCTACTGCAAGGTGAGGCTCTGCCCTTCCCCTAGAATCCACTCCGGGTCGGAGGAGCAGCTAGTCCAACTTCTTGAGCAGCCGAGATATTGAACAACGAACATTTTATTTCATTCCTTGCCTCACCCTGAGATGAGAGGGAAGGTCGATTTTACTCGAATCCTGGACCTGATCTTTAATCCTACACCGGTTAATGATGCGATGGGAGAAGTTTTTCTTTTGTCATTTTTTCATCAATGCTGGCTCAGTCGAGTAAGCCCCAATCAATTGTGTACGCGCACGCCTTCTTTGCTTTTATTCCCTTCCGCTTGGATCGCGAACAGCCGATCTTGGCTGGCTGGCCAGTAAGGAATTGTTACTTGGGGGCCTTTCCCATACGTGCTTGTTCATGTAGTTTTTGTTTTCTGAGGATTAATTAGGATTAAGCTTACGATTGTGGTGTCGGGTGGGCACACGAATAGCCAATTCAGGCTGACCCTTGATTCTATGGGTTAGATCGTCTTCTTTCTTCTATACGACGAAGGAAGGGTGCGATTGAGTCCGCTGAACTTGGGCGAGAGATGTGAGGGCTACCCCCTGTTGTGCCAGAGCTCAGGTGTCTACGAGAAGCTGAGGGAGGAACAATGGGCCGAGAGCACCGACCGATAAGTCAGGTCGACCCGAGGCTACTGTGGCGAAAAGCATAAATTGCCGACCGATTGGCATAGAAAGTGAGGAAAAGATAGAAAGCAATTTGTCAACATCTCACAAGCATCGAAGGCTTTAATCCAATGCGGGTAGGACTCAAGGAATTGAACCCTGATAGGATAGATACAGCCTGTGCCCTGCCGAGTGAAGGAGAGATTGTCGTACTTATTCCAAAGTGACTAGCCCTGGTCTGGGAGTCCTGAAAATACTGAATACGAGGTATCATTTAGTATCTGTTGACCGGACTAGTCTCGTCCCATCTGGGCTGTTTGGCTGACATATAAAAAGGGTAGGATTCCGTTCCCGAGGGGGTGAGGCTGCCGCGCTTGGTACGGTGAGTTGCTAGCTATGGACCAAAGAGAAGGGCATATGTGATATCCATTCCGGTTCTTGATGCCCGACCCAACTAGGCGAAAGAGCTACAGAAATGTTATAGTCAAGTCGAGAGCTAGAGAGAATAGATGATACGTTCCAAGGGGGAAGCTAACGCTTCCCTGGCCACTAGGGAGTCATCAAAGTATGAGTCCATACATTTGCTAGCTAATACTGGATCGTCAAAGACCTGATTCTATTTCTTAATACCGTACGTCTCTCTCCTAAGGGATCTAATCCGAACTCCTTCCCTCACTTCGTTCATGATAGTCGGTCGAGTGACCACTCTTCCCCTTTAGAGTTGAGTTTCGCCTCTTTCCTTGGCCTTATCTTTTGAGCTTCTTGTAATCAAGAATGAACCGGAATCCTATCTATGGGCCTGTACCTAAACTCTGAAAGCGGGAACTTCTATTGTCGTCCCACATTCCGAAATGAAAGCGGTAACTCTAATTCCGTTTATCTCCTTTTAAGTAGAGCCACTCCTAGTTTCCCGTCGGTTGAGCCATTCCCATTCCTCTCGCTTTCAGCGGACAGACCGATCAATGAGTACGTGTGAAACCTACTTTCTAATCTGTACGCCTCTCCCTTCCACCCTCCCTTAGTAGTGGCCCTTTTCAAGCAAAAAACACGGGTTTGGGCGACCTCTTGCCTCTATTTCCAACTGGCGAAGGGCAGGTTGGGAGCTGGGAAGAATACGAATCTTGCAAGAGGTGCCATCCTGACCTGGAGGAGGTGATGGGGAAGCTGCTTGCTGACTTATACTCAATTGAAGGAAAGTCTTAATCAAATAGTTCAGTTGTTGCGCCCCATATCCTAGTAAAGTTCGAACCGTTTCCAGAGCGAAGTCCTTCGATCAACGACTGAAAAATCAAGCGCATGAACTATTTAATCCGATCCGATTCAATCCGTCTCAGTCGAAGTTCAAATAGATAGGTACTCTAGTTGTGAGCCAGGAAAGTTCAAAGACAGTGGGCAAGGGTCCGAAGGTAAGCTTGTCTTTTCTTTTCCTTCTTTCCGCTGAAGGAGAAACGGAATAAAAATAGAACTTTTTCTATTAAGTTGCTCACGAGCCAGTCAAGTAGGCATATTTTATATGAGTAGTTAGCCAGTCAAGGAAATCCGATCAAAAATGAACAATTTTACGGTCTTTCATAACTTTGATCACATTTCGAAGTGAAGTAGGCGTCAACCATTCTCTCCATCCTTAAATGATGGGCTATCCACTACGGTTGAGGAAAGCGAAATAGTGATTTTGCGTATAGTGAGTCAAGCCGAGAAAGAGTCGAAAGATAGGTTTTCAATTTCTTAGGAAAGTATCGTTTCTATATAGGAAGGAGATGCGCTCAAGCTGAGAAAGCTACGATTATGCTTGAACGGTCCTGTCCTATTGTCTTGATTAGTTCCGTGGGGCTTGAAAGCCCTTCCAGTGTTCAAGTGGTGAAAGCTTCAGGAGAAACTGTTCAATCCTTTAGTCTAAGAAATGTTGATGATCCTGAATTGACTGGATGCATTCCCGTGCGGTCTTAGACCCATTGTATCGAGTGAACCCATTACAGGAGAGATGCATTCCATCCAGGCTTGGCCCCAGCCCTTTTCTCTCAATCCAATCTCGGATTTACGTTAATTAAGGTAGCTAGGTAGTTCCTTAGTTAGGAGTTAGAGTTGTAGCTTTTCAGGTATAAAAAATATTATATAGTTCCTCTTTCCTTGCTTCTGAGTTTGTCTAGGAGCAGGATTAAGAAGTCATAAGTAGTGGTGAATCCGTGTAGCTGTCAATTTCACGAGAAAAAATACATGTTCGTTAGAAGCACTATGTTATACAATAGAAAATATGTTTAGGGAGTACTCTGATTTTTACGATTTAGATTTTAACGAGATGGAGATTTTCTTAAAGAGAAAATTATGAGTGATAATTACTCTTTATCTCCTCTAAAGCTGTATTGTTACTTAGACGGTAATAATATACCTCATCATGCCATCGCCTTTAAACCACAATGTAATCCTAATATAGATTTAGCTATTGAGGCTGATAAGGAGGATAGACTTGTATTAATGGCTCTTGGTCGCATGTTAAATCAGCATTTTGTAAGTGAACATGTTTTCAATTGGGAAGACTCTCCTGGTTTTAAAGATAAGCGTTCCAATTTTGTGAAATCAATAGTTTCAAGTAGTAATGTTGATAAATTAGATCAAGTGAATTTATCATTCTCGATGAATTCAGTATCCAAGACTCATCTGTTAAGTAAACTTAGACCTGTTGTTAAAAATAAACCCTTTTTTTATTTTACTTATAAAAAAATTATTTGTATATACCTATTATTTGTGCATCAGGTTATGATCTGTCTTCTGTGTTAGACATTAGGATACCACCTGTAGGTGTAATCGCTCCTGTATTACTCAATTTCTCCTTAGTCGAACTCGATAGTGAGTTCTCGAAAATGTTTCCAGGTATTTTTTATAAACGATATAACCACGAACTTTATATTATTACTCATCAAGTAATTGATTATTATGGTCATGAGACGTTCTTCAGTGAAGAGAAGTTTCAAAGTTTATTAGATCAACTTGATTTGGATGCTGATATCCTATCTGTTGAGAGGGGAAAGACTCCCATTACTTCTTATTATTTATTATAGAGAACAAGTGCGTGTTAGCAGTGATGGATCAATTCATATTGAAAAATATAAGGAAGAATATAGTATCATGATATCATTATTTTATCATCTAACAAATAGAATACCAATTGTAAGGAAAATGACTTTAGCTGATAGAACATCTAGTAGTGTTGATGATAATCATGTGTTTCCACCAGCCTGGTTACGAGTTCAAAACGACATACTTGGTAATAAACTGCTCTGCCCATTTAGGGGTCACAGACAGCCTCATAATAATACTGAAACTATGTTACATAAGGTTCGAAAGATGTTCTCTTCTGGAAACAGGCATCTTGTTTTTCATAATAATGGATGGATAGCAATAGATTATTTTGGGAATTGGATTCCCCTTATATATAAAGAAAAATTAGCCTTAGTTAAAGGGTTGCTCTGCTCTCCAAATTTCTTATATCAGCAGGGTTTGGGATGTATTTTCAGTGAAACATCAAATCGTTCGGTTTGAGGGAAGCAATCCGATATTCTTATATGCGGGACATGCGATTTCTTTTATGCTTGTGTGGTATGATCGGATTTTCGGTTTGGTGGGCTGTTGCGCCCGACCCTTTGCTGAATATACCTATATCAGTGTACTTACATGATCCAGGTCTTATACTCAAACTATTTCGCGATACGTTTGTTAATCATATATGTAGTGTTCACCCTGATGTTGTAACCCCATGCTCTTGCGGTGAACCTACTAAGAATATGGTCAGAGAGATTATTGATGAGCATATATCTTATGATCCGCTCGGGTTAAATAGCCGTAGAGCTAAGGTACTTACCCTTTTTACTTTGATAGCATCCATTATCTTATGTATTGCACTAGCTGAATCTGTATCGCCGGAGGCTGTGTATATGTTAATCTGTTGTAATGGATTGAGTTATGTTAATAGATATCAACTACGCGGGTATAGTAAGAAGGCTGAGGTTCGATAGTAGCTATGATGATTTCAGGCTCCCATTCTATCACATGATGAAGGAATATTCACTATCAGAGCTAAAGAATTAGCTACTCTATATCTAACTAAAACAACGAGGGAAGTATTCAACTCCACTACTAGTCAAGAAGTAAGAGAACTCACTATAGAGATTGCGCAACAAAGGATGAGATTGAGTGTTTATTCATGGGGATGTCATAAGGAGAGGTTAGGCAACATGGTATAACCAGCGGCAGCTATGAATTTGTCCACCACTCCGTGGGTGAATTCCTATTCAATTTGCATCTCGAATTCAATGTCTTCAGTCAGCTCTTCCGTCTAGTCTATCAGTTTCATCTAGATTGCATTCCATATCAAGATCAATAAATTGCTTAAGAGATTTGACATGTGTGTGTGCGTCAATGAGTGCCCGGTTCACCCGGTTCTACCACTCAGGATACAGAATTTCGAGAAAAGGTCCCAACCATCAACCGCCCATCTGGACTAGCCGCGCTGTCAAAAGCAGAGCCATAGCAGGAGAGGGCAAAAACAAAAAATATTAAGATGAGTACTAAAAAAAAAATTCTAGTTTCTTTAATCCGACTTGTATGCGAGTGCTTTTTTCCGGGCTTAGGAATTGTTTTGGGTCTGATGTTGTCAGGCGCCGGGGTAGTCTATGCTGCTCGCACTAAGGGTTGCTGGACGGGCGGATCCGGACGAGCGGCTCTAATCTCAATGGACGGACCCCTCTTCTCTTGAGCCTTGCTTCATTATTTCCATTTATTTCTGTTAGAGGAATAGGTACGCTTGTAAAATAGATATGATACCATTGGGTTCGGGACTTGTTCCTATCAGGATTGTTCCTAAGAAATCGTATTTTTAAGATGATTATTTCCGGAATCTGAGAATGTAGTCACGACTGAAGCAGAAGGTGGAGTTTTTGGATGCTCAATCGGGCCCAGAGGTGAAATTACAGTTATTGGATTCGATCCAGTGGCCAAGAGAAGAGGGCGAACCTAGCATAAGAATTTCTTCTAGGAAAGGGGATTTATAAGCAGCAGTGGCTACTAGCGGAAGAGGATGCGGTAAGGCCTATAATTACACTCATTGGCTGCTTGTCCTAAGAAATTCAATCGGTTATTAACGTCTTATAAGTAGGTTAGGATTGATCTTAGGCGCAGTCCCAATGGTAAGATCAGTCCCAAGACTTCAGAGCGTGTGAGACAATTCATTTATTATAGAACGAGATTTTCTTTTATGGGCTGGCCCTAGTATGTAATGGACTATATTCCTCGATCTAGGTGTATCACCTCCACCTACTGGCATGGATTAATGAGCTATAGGCCTTCTTCTGCTCTTATCGAAGAATCGAACATTTTATTTTGTATTTTTTTCATCAAGCTGGAATGGCAAAGTTGCTGTCTGCTCTCCTTTCTCCCCTCTGACCCCTATTGACGGCTGTTGGTCTGTCGATACCTAGTGGAAAAGAAGAAGCGAATAATGGCAAGGAATGATCTTCATCCTGGCGCAAGGCCGAAAAGCAACCGAGTTAGATAAGTCTTCTTCAATGATATTGTCCGCGTATGAGCAGTAGGAAGAGCGTAGATAGAGATATACGCACTTCCGTTTTCTAAAAAAAGTTTCTTTGACGATCCGAACCTTTAAAAAAGAGAAACGAAAATAAAGTACGAAATCCACCGTCATTGACCAAAGATCTTCTCTTTCCTTGCCTTGTGATGATTAGAAAGGCATGGAAGATTGCGACTCTGAGTTTGATTTTGGCTCGGCTGGTCTCACTGGAGAGGAGAGTTTTGACCTAGAGAGAGGCAGGGGCGCGTCTGGTGGTCTCGTAATCGTATATAAGAGAACTCTTGCTTTTCGGAGTGAGATTTTCTTCTAACTAGAAATCTCATAAGAGAAGAAGAAAAAGCTTCTGGTTTACTGTCTTTCTTCATTCAAGTCAGATAGTTGATCGAGAAACCACCGCCCAAAGGTGCTCATAGAGCCGGTCCCCGGTAGGCGTCGATCCTCTCAGAGCGGAAATGAAGAAAACCAAGTCTTTGAAGCTTTCAGCGTGTCAAGTGCGAGATTGGCTTCGAGGAATTGCGTATGAAAGGTTGTCTATCTGAGACTATCTATCTAGTACGATCGATCCAGTCATTCAGTACAGTATCTTCGCTAGGTGTTTATGGAATTCTTTTAGCAGGTCGGTCTAGGTAGTTGATATTGCTCCTGAGAAATTCGTTGTTTCCAGTTTCGTTTGTGCATCTTTTTTTCTCCCATGCTCCCGTTGGTCAACAACCACACAACTCACTAACATTCTTAACTACTCCTATCAGGAAAAACTTCTGTCTGGAGGGAATCTTATTGTAAAAATGTTCATTATGTTAGAATTTGCACCTATTTGCATCTCTTTACTGATCAGTCTGCTAGTTTCTTTGATCCCACTCGCAGTTTCGGTTCTATTTTCTTCTAAGGGGGGGGGCTGCTCCCATGAGCGGTCACTCACTTTAGACAGTTATACGATTCCAGAAGATGATCCAGAATTGGGTCAATCACGTCGTTTATTAGAAGTGGACAATAGAGTGGTTGTACCAGCAAAAACTCATATACGTATTATTATGAAATCTGCTGATGTACCTCATAGTTGGGCTGTACCTGGGCGGGTTGCTCTTTCCCGTCTTTTTCGGATAGTCACCTTTTCGCTTCTTCTAACGGCGGAGTTTATTATTGGGGGGGGGGAGCATAGCTTCCTAAGCACCCATATCGCAGAGTGCGCGGGCCCAAGCCCCGACTTGTCGCTTTCCCTTTCTCCCTCCGGCCCCATCAACCAAGCCCCTACTACGCCCCCCGAAGGAGGGGGAAATACGTCGGGGCTATCTTTAAACCGCCCCCACCCCCTTCCCGCTTTTCTTCATAACCTCCCTTATGAGAGGGCTATTAAGGAATTGCCTCCGGAGTGGGAAGCCCCCCGCTCCGTTAAGGAGCATGTTCGACGAGAGCTTAGAGGGCTCTTTAATATAGGAAGACAGAGGGAGATCTCTGACCGCCATTTTGAGTCCTATATTGAACCCCTCGGCCTGGAGAACTGCTCTATGAAGGGCGCCAAGGCAATTTCAGATCGAGCCGTACAACTTAAGTACGAGCTCCGCGGGAACCCACTGCCCTTCAAGACGAAGGCAGAACGGGA